AATAAGATGCCTGATTAAAGGATTATTTTGATAGAATAAAAAAAGTATTAATATACTCTTATTGTAGATTAGAGAATTAAACTCATCTTTAAAAATCAAAAATTTATGTGCTTCTTACACTAAACTACAGAAAGATAAGCTAAATAAAGCTTTTAGGTTCATACCCTAAATATAGAATTAATAAATCTTCTTTCTAATAAATTTTAATTCAACTAAAGTTTTATTGGCAAATTGTATAGTAATTGGGGTTGCTATATCAATTTGTTCAAACAACTGAATCTCTATATGAATGGGTCTAGAAATCTCAATTTTATGTTTTATCCCATTTATACAAACAGACAAAATCTTAAGAGAAGAATCATCAATTAAATACTTTATCATTCAAAGTATAGCATCTGCATGCTTATTATTAGGAATTATTTCTATATTAATTGGGGTTAATATATATAATGAAACTTTCTTAATAAGTATGTCAATGTTAATTAAAATTGGAGTTGCACCTTTCCACAACTGACTCTTGTATATTGTAGAAAACCTTAAATACATAGTAATATTCACATTAATTACTATTCTAAAAGTACCACCTCTTACTATTTTATCCTATTGCACAATAAATACAGAAATACCTGTTATATTAAGAATATTATTAGGAGCAGTACTTTGTTTAAACCAAACTTCAACCCGAAAAATTATTGCATACTCATCAATTTTTAATATTGGATTATTATTAATGGTAATTAAATCAAATTCGGTATGAATTAACTACTTAATTATTTACTCTCTATTAATTATAATTATGATTTTAATCTTAAGAGAAAGAAAAATCAACTTTATTAATCAAATAATTAGAAACAAATTTAATCCATGGATTAAAACTAACATTTGAATAAATATACTTTCTATAGGAGGTATACCCCCCCTTATAGGATTTATCCCAAAAATTATAGTAATACAAATAATAATTAAAGAAAACAGATGAATAATGTTAATAACATTAATTTTATCTTCATTATTAGTATTATCATTTTACTTACGATTAGCATTTACAGCTATATTTAACTTTAACTACATATTAAAATGAAACATAAATTATTCAACAACAAAATTTAGAATATTATGATTTAACCTTACAACACCCTTAGTAATTAGACTAAAAAATTTTTAGCTATTACTAAGGGCTTTAAGTTATCTAAACTATTAACCTTCAAAGTTAAAAATATACACTAAGTTTAAGTCTTAGATACTAAAAAATTTTTAGCTATTACTAAGGGCTTTAAGTTATCTAAACTATTAACCTTCAAAGTTAAAAATATACACTAAGTTTAAGTCTTAGATATTAATCATTATTAAACTTGCAATTTAAAGTTTTGCTTAAACTATAAAACTTTATTAATGAGAGAAATTTATTCATTAATAAATTTACAATTTATCACCTATTATCGGCCACCTCATTAACATCAATTAGTCACAATGATTAAATGATTATACTCAACCAACCATAAGGATATTGGTACATTGTACTTCCTGTTTGGTATCTGATCGGGAATAGTAGGTATAATACTAAGTATAATTATCCGAATTGAACTAGCTAACCCAGGTTCATTTATTAGTAATAACCAAATATACAATGTAATTGTGACATCTCATGCATTTATTATAATTTTTTTCATAGCAATACCAATCATAATTGGGGGGTTTGGAAATTGATTACTTCCCCTCATAATTGGAGCACCTGATATAGCATTTCCACGACTTAATAACATAAGTTTTTGACTTTTACCCCCATCCCTTACATTACTATCAATAAGATCTATAGTTGAAATAGGAGTAGGTACTGGTTGAACAGTTTATCCACCACTTTCAGGAAATATTGCTCATGCAGGACCAAGAGTTGACTTGTCAATTTTTTCTTTACATTTAGCAGGAATTTCATCAATTCTAGGGGCAGTAAATTTTATCACTACAGTTATTAACATACGATCTTCAGGAATAAGAATAGACCAAATACCTTTATTTGTATGATCAGTTTTAATTACTGCAGTACTATTATTACTATCACTACCAGTTTTGGCCGGAGCTATTACTATACTTCTAACTGACCGAAATATTAATACTACATTTTTTGATCCAGCAGGTGGTGGTGACCCTATCCTTTACCAACATTTATTTTGATTCTTTGGACATCCTGAAGTATATATTTTAATTCTACCAGGATTCGGTTTAATTTCTCACATTATTAATCAAGAAAGAGGTAAGACTGAATCATTTGGTTATATTGGAATAGTTTATGCTATATTATCAATTGGTATTCTAGGATTTGTAGTATGAGCTCATCATATATTTACTGTAGGTATAGATGTTGACACACGAGCATACTTTACATCAGCTACAATAATTATTGCAGTACCCACAGGTATTAAAGTATTTAGTTGGATAGCAACTATACATGGAGTATCAAATAAAATTTCAGTATCAATAATATGAGCAATAGGGTTTGTATTTTTATTCACAATAGGAGGACTTACAGGAATTATTCTGTCAAATTCATCAATTGATGTAATTCTACATGATACATATTACGTAGTTGCTCACTTTCATTATGTATTATCTATAGGAGTAGTATTTGCAATTATAGCAGGATTAATTCAATGATTCCCATTATTTACAGGAATTACTCTTAACCCTAAATGATTAAAAATCCAATTTTCTATTATATTCATCGGTGTAAATATAACATTTTTCCCTCAACATTTTTTAGGATTAAGAGGAATACCACGACGATACTCTGACTACCCAGATATATATACAATATGAAATATAGTTTCATCAATTGGCAGAATAATCTCACTTATTGGAATTATACTAATAATTTTTATTATCTGAGAAGGATTAATTTCCAAGCGAATAATTTTATTCTCCATAAATATAAGATCATCTATTGAATGATTACAATCAACACCACCAGAAGAGCACTCCTACTCGGAAATTCCTCAATTAGTTAGAAACTAATCTAATGTGGCAGAGTAGTGCAATGAACTTAAAATTCATATATAAATTTTCTTATTTTATTAGAAATAGCTTCATGAACAATAATTAGATTCCAAGATGCATTATCTCCTATTATAGAACAATTAATTAAATTCCATGATCATACAATAATTATTATTACAATAATCACCATTACAGTAATATACATAATTATTTCAATCATATTTAATAAAATAATTAATCGCACATTAATAGAAGGTCAATTAATTGAAACAATCTGAACTATTATACCTGCTATAATCCTTATTATTATTGCAATACCATCACTTAAAATTCTTTACTTAATTGAAGAAATAAACAAACCCATAATTACTATTAAAGCAATTGGGCACCAATGATACTGATCATACGAATACTCAGATTTTAAAAAAATAGAATTAGATTCATATATAAAACCCTCAAGTATAATTGAACCAAATGAATTTCGACTAATCGAAACTGACAACCGAATTTCATTACCATACAATATTCAATCTCGAATCTTAGTAACATCAGATGATGTAATTCATTCATGAACTATTCCTTCTCTAGGAATTAAAATTGATGGGTCCCCAGGACGAATTAATCAAGGTAACATCTTAATATTACGCCCAGGAGTATACTATGGGCAATGCTCTGAAATTTGTGGGGCAAACCATAGATTTATACCTATTACACTAGAGTCAACTGCAATTAAATCATTTATTAAATGAATAATTAATCAATAACATTAAGTGACTTAAGCCAAAAGTGTTGGTCTCTTAAACCAAATTATAGTAAATAAATACTCTTAATGAAAGAGTTAGTTTAATCTTAAAACATAAGTTTGTCAAATTTAAAACACTTAGTAAGTATTCTTTTATTCCACAAATATCCCCTATATGATGAACAACAATTATATTATGAATTATTATATGCTTATTAGTAATAATATCAATTAATTATTTTAATTATTCACCAAATATAAAAATTAATAAAAAAATTAGCTCTGAAACTCTTATCTGAAAATGATAAATAATTTATTTTCCGTTTTCGACCCATCAACAGGAACAATATCATTAAATTGAATAAGAACCATAACATTTGTAATGTTCCCACTAACATACTGAAATACTAAAAATAAAGTATTACTTTTAACAGAATTAATAATAATTAAGTTATCATTAGAAATCAAAATACTAACAAAGACTCAAAAAATTTCAATAATTCTAGTAAGAATATACATATATATCCTTATTAATAATGTAATAGGATTATTTCCATATATTTTTACTCCAACTGCACACCTAGTATGCTCACTTCCACTAGCTTTAAGAATATGACTATCAATAATAATATACGGATGAACTAAAAAAACTAATAGAATATTTTGTCATCTTATCCCAACAGGGACCCCTTCAGTACTAATACCATTTATAGTAATTATTGAATCAATTAGTAATATTATCCGACCAGGGTCTTTAGCTGTACGATTAAGAGCTAATATAATTGCAGGCCATCTTTTAATAACACTTTTAGGAAATAACTCCTCTGGAACAATTATATGAGTATTAATATGATTATTTATAGGATTGATAATATTTGAAATAGCTGTAGCTTTTATTCAATCTTATGTATTTATAACTCTGACAACACTATACTCAAGAGAAATTTAAATGAAAAATCACCCATTTCATTTAGTCACATACAGACCATGACCTATCGTAGGTTCAATTGGGTTATTATCATTAACTTCAGGAACAATTTTATTTATCCAATTTCAAGAATTATGATTAATAAATTTAGGTCTACTAATTACCTTAATAAACATATTCTTATGATGACGGGACGTAGTACGAGAATCAACATACCAAGGAATACATACTAGAAAAGTATGCAAAAGAATAAAGTGAGGTATAATTTTATTTATTACATCAGAAGTGTTATTTTTCTTTTCATTCTTCTGAGCATTTTTCCACAGAAGACTTTCACCTAGAATTGAAATTGGAATAATATGACCACCATTAGGAATTAAATCATTTAATCCGCTTAATATCCCATTATTAAACACAATAATTTTACTTTCATCAGGTATATCTATTACTTGAGCTCATAATGCATTAATTAATAATAACTTCACACAAACAATACAAAGAATTTTAATTACAGTTATCCTTGGAGTGTACTTTACAATTCTTCAAGCTATCGAATACTATGAAGCATCCTTCTCAATATCAGACTCAGTATATGGATCAACATTTTTCCTAAGAACTGGATTTCATGGATTACATGTTATTGTAGGGACAGTATTTATTACTACATCACTTATTCGAATAAAAAAATTACACTTTTCAATTAAACACCATATTGGATTTGAAGCATCTGCATGATACTGACACTTTGTAGACGTAGTTTGATTATTCCTATACTTATCAATTTACTGATGAGGGGGTTAATTTCCATTTAGTATAAGTTTAAGTATATTAAGCTTCCAACTTAAAGGTTTTTTATAAATATGGAAAATAAATCTAATAATATACTCACTATACACAATTGTAATGTTAATATTAATTATATTATTAATAATAAAAACACTAAGAAAAAAATCTATAAATGATACTCAAAAATCAAGACCATTTGAATGTGGGTTTAATCCAATATCATTTAGACGAATCCCTTTCTCAATCCATTTCTTCTTAATTGCAGTAATTTTTTTAATCTTCGATATCGAAATTATTATAATTATACCAATAATTATAACAATAAAAAGATCAGTAATAATTAGATGAATAATTACCTCTTGAATTTTTACTATAATCCTTATTATAGGACTTTACCATGAATGAAATAGAGGAATTATAAAATGAACACAATAGGATTATATTTAATTATAATATTTGATTTGCAATCAAAAGGTATTCATTAGAAAAGAATTAATCTTTGTCACAGAAGTAATAAATACATATAGTTTCGACCTATAATTAAAAGATAAATCTTTCATGTCTTAATTAAAGCCAAATTAGAGGCATTTCATTGTTAATGAAAAAATTGATATAAATCTAATTAAAAGAGAATAAGTATAAAAATAGCTGCTAACTAATTTTTAAAGCGGTTAAATTCCGTTTTTCTCTTAATATTTCATATAGTTTATTAAAACATTTTATTTTCAGTAAAAAAATAGTAACATACTACTTAAGAAAATATTCTTAAAAATTAATTTCCTGATTAACTTCACTAACCTGCTCTAAATAAGCTATAAGAATTAAATTATAAAAAATAACCAAATAATAATACTTATAAAAAAGAACCTAAAAGAACTTATAGAATAAAATTGTATAAAATTAGAAAACCTTGATAAATAATAAGAAAGACCAACAGAACCATAATACTCACCTCAAATAACTCCTACATTTAAATTTAACCCAGAATAATATATAAAGTAACATAAATAATAAAAATGACTAAATATGAATCATATATTTCTATTCAAAAAAAATCAATAAATTGAAAAACTTTGAGCAAAATTATTAGATTCATACCCTAAAACTAACCCTAACAAAATCATTAAAAAACTTAAAACCTTTAAATCAAATGGTAGTAATAAAAAACCTAAATCCAAATTTAACAATCACATAAAAACACAGCCAAATCCAATAGAAAAAATAGATAAAAGAAAAATTCTTAATTTCATTATTTTAATATATTCTCTATAATTAATAATCATCAACCCCTTATAATTATAAATTATTCTATAAAAAAATAATCGTATTCTATAAAAAGAAGTAAGTCCTAAACTTAAATATATAACTATTAAACCAAATAAATTTATACCATTAAAAGAACCCATCTCAAGAATAATATCCTTTGAATAAAAACCAGATAAAAAAGGTATACCAAATAAAGCTATATTAGAAATATTAAAACAACAACATGTAAAAGGTATAGAAAAACTTACAGAACCTATAAGACGGATATCTTGATTACCATTTATTATATGAATTATAATACCAGAACACAAAAACAATAAAGATTTAAACATAGCATGAGTTAATAAATGAAAAAAAGAAAAACTTACTAAACCTAAAAACAAACATCTTATTATTAAACCAAGCTGTCTCAATGTAGATAAAGCAATAATTTTCTTTAAATCAAATTCGTAATTAGCACAAAAAGAAGACATAATTATAGTCATAAAAGAAACAAAAAAAAAATAACTTCTAAACCAAAAAAGATGATGGAACCGAATAAGTAAATAAACACCAGCAGTTACTAAAGTAGAAGAATGTACTAATGAAGAAACAGGTGTAGGGGCTGCTATAGCAGCTGGGAGTCAGACAGAAAAAGGAATTTGAGCACTTTTAGTAAAAGAAGAAATAATAATTATATAAAAAATATAAAAATTATAATAATCTAAAAAAAATAAAAAATTCCATCTACCATAAGAAAACATTCAAGAAATTGAAATAAGTAGCCCAATATCACCTAACCGATTAATAAGACAAGTCATCATACCAGCTAAATATCTCCTTATAGATATATAAAAAATAATTAAACAATAAGAAACCAACCCTAAACCATCTCAACCAAGCATAATACTAATTATATTAGGTCTTAAAATTATTAAAAGTATTCTAAAAACAAACAACAGTACTAAAAACAAAAAACGTAAAGTATAATAATTGTAAGAACCTATGTAAACTTCTCTATAAATAACAACTATTGAAGAAATTAATAAAACAACAAAACAAAATAATAAAGAAATCCAATCTAAATATACCAAGTAAAAAACACCTACAGAATTAATAGAGAATAAAAATCACTCAAATATTAAACAATAATTATAAAAAATAAATATAAGACCTATAATAAGAAAAAAAATTGACAAAATAAATAAAAGAAAAAATCAAACCTTATATAAACTTAACTTAAACATAAACCTAAGGCAAATAGCTTCTAAGAATCCACAAATCTTTATTTTTAATAAACTACTTAAGTTTTATTAAATTAAACTACAACCATTAAACCTAAAGAAAGAATTAATAAAGGAAACAAATGCAAAAAAATACAAAGAGTTTCTAATACAGTTATATTAGAAAATCTATAAAGTCTATAGTAAAACCCATTATGAACAAAACTATAAAGATAATATCTAAAACAAGCACAAAAAAAAGAAATCATAATAAAATATAAAAACGATATCCCCCAGTATATAATTATACTAATAAGAACAAAAACCTCTCTAAAAAAATTTAAACTAGGAGGACAACTCATATTAAAACAACATAAGAGAAATCAAAATAAGGAACTACTTGGTATATATAATAGAATACCCTTATTAACATAAAAACTACGACTAAGTCTACGACAATAATAAATATTAACTATATAAAACAAGCCAGAAGAACAAAACCCATGACTTAATATCAATAAATAAGATCCTAATAAACCTCATCTTGTTATTGTTATCAATCCTATAATACAAATAGCTATATGAGCAACAGAAGAGTAAGCAACAACACATTTTATATCTCCTTGAATTATACATAATAAGCAAATATAAACTGAACCTAACAATGAAATTCTATACCAAATATAAGAAAAATTAATATAAAAATACTCAAATATATTTATAACACGAATCAAACCGTAACCTCCAATTTTTAATATTAACCCCGCCAAAATCATTGAACCTGATACAGGAGCTTGCACATGAGCTTTTGGAAGCCAAAAATGAAATATAAATATAGGCATTTTAACAAAAAAAGCCAAAACTCTAAATAAATATATATAAAATCTAAAATCATAAAAAATTAAATAATCAATAAACAAAGAACCATTATAAAAAAAACTATTTAAAATAATAATTAAAAAAGGTAAAGAAGCAATTAAAGTATAAAATAATAAGTATAATCTAGAAATCAAACGTTCAGGTTGGTAACCTCATCCTAAAATTAAAAGTATTAAAGGAAACAAAACAAATTCAAAAAACATATACATATATAAAAAATTCATAGTCATAAAAATAAATATTAAACATAGTAATAAAAAAATATTAACTAATATATATGAAACAACATAAAAATTGAAAACCATAGAAATACATATCAATGAGCAAATCAATAATCTTAAAATAACTAAACCATAGGAAATAAAATCCAAACCCATAGAGTAAGAAATTGAAGAAAAAAAAGAATTAAAATTTAAAAATAAAAAAAACATACACATAACAATATACATGAACTGAATTATATAAATAAAATTCTTATAAAAAATAAAAGGGATCAAAAAAAATAAATACAAAAAAAATTTTATCATAAAAATGAAGAAGAAACATAATCATTACCAACTAACCGAATTATATTAACTAAAACTCTTAAGCCTAAAACTCCTTCACAAACAAAAAATACTATTATTAAAACTATTAAATATAAACCGCTAATAAATATTAAAAAATAATATATGTATATTACTAACAAAGAAATTACAATAAATTCAAGACTTAATAAACATATAAAAATATGTTTACGAACCAAAATAAGTGAAACAATTGAAACAGAAACAATATAAAATATAAAATAATAAATGAGTTTTAATATTTTAATAAAATATTAGTTTTGTAAACTAAAGATAGGAAAACCCTTTAAAACTTCAGCAAAGTAAACATATACATTTTTAATACCCAAAACTAACTTTTTCCTTAAAATATTTGCTGAAATTAAAATAATAATTATAAAAATTATAATTATTCTACCAACAATGGTTACAATAATAAAAACTCCCATATCTATAGGAATTACATTAATAGTGCAAACATTCATATCAACGATATTAATTGCAAAAATTTCTAGAAGATCCTGATTACCTTTAATTATATTCCTAATACTAATTGGAGGATTACTAATCTTATTTATATATATAAGAAGTATCGCGTCAAACGAAAAATTTAAATTTAACCTTAAAATAACTATATTATATATATTAATGATTGTGGCAACAGAAGAAATACTAATAGAAAAAATAAACCAAAATGAAAGAATTATAATTGTTAATCAAGAAACAACATCATTAAACATAATTTTCATAAAAAAATACTTAATAATTACGACACTAATCTTTTTATTATTGTTCCTAACTATAGTATCAGTAATTTTCATTATAAAAATTCACAAAGGACCACTACGATCAAAAATATATGAACAAACCTATACGAAAAAAAGACATATTAATTAAAATTATTAATTATTCTTTAATTGACCTTCCTGCACCAGTAAACTTATCTTCTTGATGAAACTTCGGTTCAATTCTAGGTATATGTTTAATAATTCAATTAATTTCAGGAATTTTTATTTCAATACACTACACAGCTAATTTAGAAATAGCATTCAATAGAGTTGATCATATTGTACGAGATGTAAACTATGGTTGGTTAATACGTACTATTCATTCAAACGGAGCCTCTATATTCTTTATCTGCATGTACCTACATGTAGGACGAGGAATTTATTATGGTTCTTACCACTTAATAAAAACATGAAATATAGGTATTATAATTTTACTTTCAACAATAGCTACAGCATTTCTAGGGTATGTATTACCATGAGGACAAATATCATTTTGGGGAGCCACAGTAATTACAAACTTACTATCAGCAATCCCTTACATAGGTACAATAATAGTAAATTGAATTTGAGGGGGTTTTAGAGTTGACAATGCAACACTATCCCGATTTTTTAGATTACATTTTCTTTTACCATTTATTATTTCTATAATAACAATTATCCACTTGTTTTTTCTTCACCAAACAGGATCAAGAAACCCAATCGGAATAAGATCAAACTTAGATAAAATTCCATTTCATCCTTTCTTCTCAATTAAAGATTTAATAGGATTCTGTATTACATTAACAATATTTATAATTTTAGTTCTATATAAACCTTATATATTGTCAGATCCAGATAACTTCATCCCAGCAAATCCAATAGTTACACCAATCCATATTCAACCAGAATGATATTTCTTATTTGCTTATGCAATCCTACGCTCAATCCCTAACAAACTAGGGGGAGTAATAGCATTATTTATATCAATTATCATCTTAGTAATTAAGCCAATTTCGATAAAAAATAAATTTAAAGGAATTCAATTTTACCCAATTAATCAAATTAATTTATGACTATTTTTATCAATTACAATTTTACTCACATGAATTGGAGCACGACCAGTAGAGATGCCATTTACAACTACAGGTTTAATCCTAACATTATTATATTTTTTTTACTTTATTTCAGACCCATTAATTGCTAAAACTTGAGATAAATTAACCAACTAAGTTAATTAGCTTATAAAAAGCAAACGTTTTGAAAACGTTAGAAAGAGAAATTTATTAACTTAACAAAAAAAAATGATAAAAACATAAAGACTTTACAAAAATAAAATAAAATAAAAAATTTAAAGATAGAGGTAAGTAACACTTTCAAGCTAAATATATAAGCTTATCATAACGATAACGAGGTAATGTAGCACGAACCCAAATAAAAAAAAAACATATAAAAACAACTTTAATATAAAAAATATATCTATTAAAATCTGAACCTAAAAATAATAAAACAGTTAATAAACATAAAAAAATAATACTAGAATATTCAGAAATAAATAAGAGAGCAAACCCACCCCCCCCATACTCAATATTAAAGCCAGAAACTAATTCTCTCTCACCTTCAGAAAAATCAAAGGGGGTACGATTAGTTTCAGCTATACAACATGATATTCAAACTAAACCTAAAGGAAAACATAAGAAAATTATCCAAAATGAATACTGAATGTAATAAAACTGAATAAAATTATAACCATCAACTAATAAAAAAAAACCTAATAAAATTAAAGACAAACTTACTTCATAGGAAATAGCTTGGGAAACTCTACGAATACAACCTAATATAGAGTAACTTCTATTTGAAGACCACCCACAAATAATTAATCCATAAACTCTTAATCTTGAGCAACATAAAAAGAAAAGAACCCCTAATGTATTTTCTAAACAATTTACATAATAAGGAAATAAAACTCACAAAAATAAAGACTGAATAAGACCCAAAAAAGGACAAATAATGTAAATTAAATAGTTTGAATTCATGGGAAAAACTTGCTCTTTTAAAAAAAGTTTTTCCCCATCTCTGAAAGGTTGAAGAAGCCCCAGGGCTCCTAATTTGTTAGGACCTTTTCGAATTTGAATATATCCTAACACTTTACGCTCTAAGAGCGTAAAAAACCCTACAGAAACTAAAACAAAAACCAATAAAATTAAGAAACTTAAAAAATAAATTAATGAATGTATAATTATATACTTTATTAAAACCTAAATTTAATGCATTAATCTGCCAAAACATTATTTAAATTTACTACAAAAGTAGAACTTATTGGTCCTTTCGTACTAAATAAATCATTTTACTTTAAGATAGAAACCAACCTGGCTCACGCCGGTTTGAACTCAAATCATGTAAGAATTTAAAGGTCGAACAGACCTAAAATAAAGAATACTGCTTCTTTGTATAATCTTAATTCAACATCGAGGTCGCAAACTCCAATATAAATATGAACTCCCCATCGGAATTACGCTGTTATCCCTAAGGTAACTTTAACTTGTAATCTAAAAAAAGGAACAAAAAAACATACATTAATGAATTTTAAAAATAAAATTATAAATTTATCCACTTCCCCAGCAAAATAATAAATCCTATAAATAAATATAATTTAATTTATTTATAAAATTACATTATAAAGTTCTATAGGGTCTTATCGTCCCTAAAATTTAATTAAGCTTTTTAACTTAAAAATTAAATTATAGACAAAAAAAAAATAAAATATATTTCTCATTAATTCATTCATACAAGCTCCTAATTAAGAAACTAATTATTATGCTACCTTTGTACAGTCAGTATACTGCAGCCATTTAAATTTTCATAGGGCAGAATATACCTTTTATATAAACAAAAAAAAATGTTTTTGATAAACAGTTGGAAATAAAATTTGTTGAATTCATAATTAATAATTTTTAATCCATACTTATTAAATCATTATTTTTTTTTTTATTAAAATTAATTAAAAAAATTAAGTATAAACTTAAATAAAATAAAATCTTAAATAAAATGTATTAATTTATTAAAAACTTAAATCATAATTTAAAAGAAAATAAACACAAATTATTACTAATTAAATATTATAAGAAATTATTAAGATTATCCCTAATAATATTAGAACAAAATAAACTTTAATATTTTATATAATTTATTCTATAATTAAATTAAATCCTTAATAACCAGATACAAAAAAGAACGAATAACATATAATTACAAATTTTATATTTCATAACTTTTTGAAATAAATATATAAATAAAAAATTTAAACTCTTAAATTCGGGATAATAAAATAATTAAAATTTTTAATTTACCCTGATACAAAAGGTACAAAAATTACTTATACAGTTATTTGATAAAATCCTTATCAGTTTACTAACATAAATCTTTTCTAAAAAATACTAAAAATTAAATTAACCTAAAAATTTACCTTTAAAAAAATTTCATAAAATATAAAACTAAATCAAAAATTTTCATATTAATGTAAATAACATACTTTATATAAGCTACAGTTTTTCAATCTAACCTCACCTTCCGGTAAAATTACTTTGTTACGACTTATCCTAACTTAATCAGGAGTGACGGGCGATATGTACATAATAAAGAGCTTTAATTCAAATTATCAAATTAAATAAATTTATTATTAAATCCTTATTCAAAAGTACATTTAAGTAAATTATCCTATCAAATTTATAATTAAAGTAATTCATTTTTAACTTTATAAAAACTGCACCTTGACCTAATTTGTTTCTTACTAAATAGAAAATAAAAATATTCCTGAAAGAACAATCTATGTATAGCGGTATACAAATAAGCTACAAAGTAAATAATATTGTGGTTTATCAATTATAAAACAGATTCCTCTAAATAGATATATTACCGCCAAATTTTTTGAGTTTCTTAGAACATACCTAATAGTATTCCAGCTAAAATTTTACCTTTAAAATAATAGGGTATCTAATCCTAGTTTAAAAATTAAATTTCATAAAATAATCAAAAAAATTAATTTTAATTATAAATTCCACCTAAATAAATAAATATTAAATTAATAAACAATATTATAAACTTAAATAATTAACTTAAATAAATTGTTTAACCGCGAATGCTGGCACAAATATTAATCTATTTTAATTCTATAACTAAATCAAATACAATGATATTTATTAATTTTTATTACTGAAAAACAATTATTAAAAAATATACATATAATTTTTAGAATTAGTTAAAATTAAACCAAAATCAAATTTTCCTATCTAATAAAATATAGGAGACGGCGTAACTTTTCCTATCTCCCAAGGGAGAAGTAATCATAACTAAATTATATAGATATTACTTTAAAAACCTAAAAGTTCTTACTTATGAGCATTTCTTGTCCGTAAGAATTTTCCTTATTGGGGTAAGGATTTTCTTATCAATAAGAATTTTTCCTTATTGGGGTAAGGATTTTCTTATCAATAAGAATTTTCCTTATTGGGGTAAGGATTTTATCTACTAAACAAGAATTTTCCTTATTGGGGTAAGAATTTTACTAAAGTAAGAATTTTCCTTATTGAGGTAAGGATTTTCTCAAGGTTTTTAAAGCAAATGTATTTGGGGATACATATAATAATAAAATTTAATTGAACAAGTAAATTTAAATTAAAAATACCTATATAATGTACGAATATCTAGCTATGATTTATAAAAATAATGAAGAAAAAGATCACATAAACTCTCTAATTATGTGCGTACAACCTAAAAAAAAATAGGGAAGGCTTAACTATTATATTTAATAATATTTAATTAATAATAAATTAAAATATGAATACATATTAAATATTAATTATATAATTTAATGTAAATATATAATAACTATAAATGATATTATAATGATTATTTTAGTTAGTATAAAATATTAATTCTAATATAATTATCTATGTAATATAAAATAAATAATTTAAATAATATGTATTAATTAATATATTGACTATAGTATAATAAATATATTATTAATAATAATGAATAGTTATAATAGAATAAGTTAATTCCTTCTTTCTTTTTTTTTTAACTACTAAAAGAAAGAAGGAATTAATGATTATATTAGTTTAATAATATATTCAATATATCATCATATATAATAAATATGTTATTAATAATAAAATACTTACTATAATATATGTATTATGTATAATAAATATATTATTAATAATAAAATATTTATTATAATATATAAATAATATATATATATATATAATAAATATATTATTAATAATAAAATATTTATTATAATATATAAATAATAATATATAATTTTAATTCAAGAATTTATATTTTATTAATTTGTAAGTATATAATTATAAATAAACTTAATTATATGTAAATATAATATATAATAAATATATTATTAATAATAAAATATTTATTATAATATATAAATAATATATGTATATATAATAAATATATTATTAATAATAAAATATTTATTATAATTTAAATTCAATAGTATGTTTAGATTATTTTATTATGATTAAGTAATTATTAAATATAATATCAAAAATATTTTATACAAAATGAACACAAACTTATAAATAAGAATTCATTAATAATATAATAAATTAAATTTAATTTTGTTAATAAATATAATAAAAAAACTTATTCCTACAATTAAGCCATTCCAACTTTTTTTTAATATAGTATTTTTAA